GTTAATGTAGCTTATTCAAAGCAAAGCACTGAAAATGCTTAGATGGATGCAAGCATCCCATAAACATAAAAAGGTTTGGTCCTAGCCTTATAATTAGTTGGAGGCAGAATTACACATGCAAATCTCCATAGACCGGTGTCAAATCCCATAGAGTTATAACTAACTCTTAGGAGAGGGTATCAAGTACATTCAATAGCTAAAGACACCTTGCCTAGCCACACCCCCACGGGACCCAGCAGTGATAAAAATTAAGCAATGAACGAAAGTTTGACTAAGCCATGCCTCTAAGGGTTGGTAAATTTCGTGCCAGCCACCGCGGTCATACGATTAACCCAAACTAATTATCCCCGGCGTAAAACGTGTTACTAGGGACATACAAAATAGAATTAAAACCTATCTAATATGTGAAAATTCATCGATAGGCCTAAGACCGGTAACGAAAGTAATTCTAGTAATCCTAATACACGATAGCTAAGATCCAAACTGGGATTAGATACCCCACTATGCTTAGCCCTAAACCTCAATAATTTTTTCTAACAAAAATATTTGCCTGAGAACTACTGGCCACAGCTTAAAACTCAAAGGACTTGGCGGTACTTTATATCCATCTAGAGGAGCCTGTTCTATAATCGATAAACCCCGTTATACCTCACCACCCCTTGCTAATTCAGCCTATATACCGCCATCTTCAGCAAACCCTAAAAAGGAATAAAAGTAAGCAAGAGAATCACCATAAAAACGTTAGGTCAAGGTGTAGCCAATGAGGTGGGAAGAAATGGGCTACATTTTCTTACAAAGAACATTACGCTACCCTTTATGAAACTAAAGGACAAAGGAGGATTTAGTAGTAAATTAAGAATAGAGAGCTTAATTGAATTGAGCAATGAAGTACGTACACACCGCCCGTCACCCTCCTCAAACTAAATAAACGAAAACTATACATAATTACATCAAACTTTTACGAGAGGAGATAAGTCGTAACAAGGTAAGCATACTGGAAAGTGTGCTTGGAATAACCATGACGTAGCTTACTAACAAAAGCATCTGGCCTACACCCAGAAGAATCCACAACCAATGGACATCATGAACCAAACCTAGCCCTAACGAACCTAAAACTCAACCATAAACCCCAATAAAACAAACCATTTGACAAAAGAGAGTATTGGAGAAAGAAATCTACCTCAGGAGCTATAGAGATAGTACCGCAAGGGAAAGATGAAAGAGCACTTAAAAGTAAAAATAAGCAAAGATTAAACCTTGTACCTTTTGCATAATGAGTTAACTAGAAAACATCTAACTAAGAGACCTTAAGCTAGATACCCCGAAACCAAACGAGCTACCTAAGAGCAGTACAAAGAACCAACCCGTCTATGTAGCAAAATAGTGGGATGACTCCTAGGTAGAGGTGAAAAGCCTATCGAGCTTGGTGATAGCTGGTTACCCGACAAAGAATTTCAGTTCAACTTTAAGATTACCACAAGAAGTGACAATCAAAATGTAATCTTAAAATTTAGCCTGAAGAGGGACAGCTCTTTAGGAATGGAAACAACCTTTTATAGCGAATAAATCTTACACTGTTAAAACCATTGTTGGCTTAAAAGCAGCCACCAATAAAGAAAGCGTTAAAGCTCAACACTATAAACCACTTAATACCATAAAACACAATGAATTCCTATAATACTAATCGGGTCAATCTATAATAATATAGATGAGATACTGTTAACATGAGTAACAAGAACACTGTTCTCCTAGCACAAGCCTATAACAACCCGGATAACCATTGTTAGTTAACATCAACAGGTCAAGACACCACCAATAAAACTAACCTACACCACAAAATGTTAACCCAACACAGGCGTGCAACAAGGAAAGATTAAAAGAAGTAAAAGGAACTCGGCAAACAAGAATCCCGCCTGTTTACCAAAAACATCACCTCTAGCATAAAAAGTATTAGAGGCACTGCCTGCCCAGTGACAGACGTTTAACGGCCGCGGTATCCTGACCGTGCAAAGGTAGCATAATCACTTGTTCCTTAATTGGGGACTGGAATGAATGGCCTCACGAGGATTCAACTGTCTCTTACCTCTAATCAGTGAAATTGACCTCCCCGTGAAGAGGCGGGGATACCACAATAAGACGAGAAGACCCTATGGAGCTTTAATTTCCTAGCTTAACTACTCAACTAACAACCCTAATGGGCCAAAGAAAAAGAAGTAAGCCAGTAATTTCGGTTGGGGTGACCTCGGAGAACAAAAAATCCTCCGAATGATTTTAACCAAGACCCACAAGTCAAAGTTCCAAAAAATCAAATTGACCCAATTTATTTGATCAACGGACCAAGTTACCCTAGGGATAACAGCGCAATCCTATTTAAGAGTCCATATCGACAATTAGGGTTTACGACCTCGATGTTGGATCAGGACATCCCAATGGTGCAGAAGCTATTAATGGTTCGTTTGTTCAACGATTAAAGTCCTACGTGATCTGAGTTCAGACCGGAGCAATCCAGGTCGGTTTCTATCTATTAACTATTTCTCCCAGTACGAAAGGACAAGAGAAATGAAGCCTCCTTAACACAAGCGCCTTAAAACTAATATATGAAATTATCTTAATTTAGTAAGTTAGTCAAACAAAACCCTAGACAAGGGTTTTATTAGGGTGGCAGAGCCAGGTAATTGCGTAAGATTTAAAACCTTGTCCCCAGAGGTTCAAATCCTCTCCCTAATAGTGTATTTCATCAACATACTAACACTTTTAGTCCCAGTTTTAATTGCCATAGCATTTCTTACCCTAGTCGAACGAAAAATCCTAGGTTATATACAACTACGAAAAGGACCAAACATCGTAGGACCTTACGGAATTCTGCAACCATTTGCAGACGCCATAAAATTGTTCATTAAAGAACCCCTACGTCCCCTAGCTACTTCTTCTACCCTGTTCATTATCGCTCCCACATTATCCCTATCACTAGCTCTAAGCCTATGAATTCCAATACCCATGCCTCACCCACTAGTGAACCTAAACCTAGGAGTTCTATTTATCTTAGCCACATCAAGCCTCTCAGTATATTCCATCCTATGATCAGGCTGAGCATCAAACTCCAAGTATTCAATATTCGGGGCCCTACGAGCAGTTGCACAAACAATCTCATACGAAGTCACAATAGCAATTATTCTTCTATCTGTCCTATTAATAAATGGCTCCTTCTCAATTCAATCCCTCATCTACACACAAGAACCAATATGACTCTTAATCCCAACCTGACCCTTAGCCATAATATGATATATTTCAACACTAGCAGAAACAAACCGAGCCCCGTTCGACCTAACAGAAGGAGAATCAGAATTAGTATCTGGCTTCAATGTAGAATACGCCGCCGGACCTTTCGCCCTATTTTTTATAGCCGAATACATAAATATTATCCTAATAAATGCCCTCTCAACAATCGTATTCATAGGACCATTTCACGATCCCAACAACCCAGAACTATACACCGTAAACTTCATAACAAAGACCCTAACACTAACAGCCCTATTTCTGTGAGTGCGAGCCTCCTACCCACGATTCCGATATGATCAGCTAATACATCTTCTATGAAAAAACTTCCTACCCTTAACACTAGCGTTCTGCATATGACACATCTCCACCCCAATCTTCATAGCAAGCATCCCACCATACACCTAGAAATATGTCTGATAAAAGAGTTACTTTGATAGAGTAAATTATAGAGGTTTAAACCCTCTTATTTCTAGAACAATAGGAGTCGAACCTACACCTGAGAATTCAAAATTCTCCGTGCTACCCATCACACCCCATTCTAAAAGTAAGGTCAGCTAATAAAGCTATCGGGCCCATACCCCGAAAATGTTGGTTTAAATCCTTCCCGTACTAATCAATCCAATCACACTTACAATCATTTACTTAACTATCATCACAGGACCAATAATTACCATACTAAGCTCTAACCTATTTACCATGTGAATCGGCCTAGAAATAAACCTGTTAGCTCTCGTTCCACTTATAGTCAACAGTCCTAACCCCCGGTCCACCGAAGCAGCAACCAAATATTTCCTCACACAAGCAACCGCCTCAATAATCCTCCTCCTCTCCATTCTTATGAACTTTAAACAACTAGGAGTGTGAACATTCCAACCCGAAACTAGCAATACCATCATAACAACAACTTTCATCTCCCTAGCAATCAAATTAGGGTTAGCCCCCTTCCACTCGTGACTTCCAGAGGTCACACAAGGTATCAAACTCAACGTAGGACTTATCCTTCTCACATGACAAAAAATTGCTCCACTATCCATTCTATCACAGTTCTATGAACTAATCGACCCAAACCTAATAATTATGTCAGCCATCATTTCAGTGCTAATCGGAGCATGAAATGGACTCAACCAAACACAAACACGTAAAATCCTAGCCTACTCATCCATCGCCCACATAGGATGAATAATCTCCATTTTACCATACAACCCATCACTAATAATACTAAACCTCCTAATCTATATCACCATAACCCTCCCCCTATTTCTTATGTTCCACACCCACTCATTCACATCAATCACCTCCATATCACTCATATGAAACAAAATACCCATAGCTCTACCTATAATCTCACTAATTTTGTTATCAACAGGAGGACTACCACCACTAACAGGATTCCTACCTAAATGAGTTATTATCACCGAACTAGTAATAAATAGTAATCTACTCCTAGCCACACTCATAGCAATAGTAGCCTTAATTAACCTATTCTTTTACACCCGATTAATCTATTCAACCTCACTAACCACTTTCCCAAGCAATAACAACTCTAAAATACATGTTCACCAATATCACACAAAAACTAATAACATCCTACCACCAACAACTATCATAAGCACACTTATACTCCCCCTGTCACCCTTACTTCTATAACAGAAGTTTAGGATAACTAGTCCAAGAGCCTTCAAAGCCCTAAGTAAACATTCAAAGTTTAACTTCTGATAAGGACTGCAAGACTACATCTTACATCTAATGAATGCAAATCAATCGCTTTAATTAAGCTAAGTCCCCGCTAGATTGATAGGACTCAAACCTATAAACTTTTAGTTAACAGCTAAACACCCTAATATGGCTTCAATCTACTTCTCCCGCCTATCAGAAAGGGGGCGGGAGAAGCCTTAGTAGAGTCAGTTATCTACACCTTCGAATTTGCAATTCGATGTGAATATCACCTTAAGGCCTGGTAAAAAGAGGCATTATCCTCTGTGCTTAGATTTACAGTCTAATGCTTTACTCAGCCATTTTACCTATGTTCATTAACCGCTGACTATTCTCTACCAACCATAAAGACATCGGGACCTTATACTTATTATTTGGGGCCTGAGCAGGAATAGTAGGAACAGCCCTCAGTATCCTAATTCGAGCAGAACTTGGCCAACCAGGCGCCCTATTAGGTGACGACCAAATCTACAACGTAGTTGTCACAGCCCATGCATTCGTAATAATCTTCTTTATAGTAATACCAATAATAATTGGTGGCTTCGGCAACTGACTTGTCCCTCTTATAATTGGAGCACCAGACATAGCATTCCCCCGAATAAATAACATAAGTTTCTGACTTCTACCCCCATCATTTCTCTTACTACTAGCATCATCAATAGTAGAAGCCGGAGCAGGAACAGGCTGAACTGTCTACCCACCACTGGCCGGTAACTTAGCACATGCTGGAGCATCAGTTGACCTCACCATTTTTTCATTACACTTAGCAGGTGTCTCCTCAATCCTCGGAGCAATTAACTTTATCACTACAATCATTAACATAAAACCACCAGCTATAACACAATATCAAACCCCTCTATTTGTCTGATCAGTCCTAATCACCGCCGTGCTCTTACTACTTTCGCTCCCCGTTTTAGCCGCAGGTATTACTATACTACTCACAGACCGTAACCTGAACACCACTTTCTTCGACCCTGCTGGAGGTGGTGACCCAATCCTCTACCAACACCTATTCTGATTCTTCGGTCACCCAGAAGTCTATATTCTGATCCTTCCTGGCTTCGGCATTATCTCCCACATCGTAACTTATTACTCAGGAAAAAAAGAACCATTCGGATACATAGGTATGGTCTGAGCCATAATATCTATTGGTTTCCTAGGATTTATTGTATGGGCCCACCACATGTTCACAGTAGGACTTGATGTTGACACACGAGCCTACTTTACATCAGCTACAATAATCATCGCTATCCCAACAGGAGTAAAAGTCTTTAGCTGACTAGCGACCCTACACGGAGGAAACATCAAATGATCCCCAGCAATACTATGAGCTCTAGGGTTCATTTTCCTATTCACAGTAGGGGGGTTAACAGGCATTGTACTCTCCAACTCCTCCCTAGACATTGTCCTTCACGATACATACTATGTAGTTGCCCACTTCCACTACGTCCTTTCCATAGGCGCTGTATTTGCTATCATAGCCGGATTTGTGCACTGATTCCCCCTATTTACAGGCTATACACTAGACGACATATGAGCCAAAGCCCACTTTGCCATTATATTTGTAGGGGTTAACATAACATTTTTCCCACAACACTTCCTTGGCTTATCTGGCATACCACGACGTTATTCCGACTACCCAGATGCTTATACAACATGAAACACAGTATCATCTATAGGATCTTTTATCTCACTAACGGCAGTTCTAATTATAATCTTCATAATCTGAGAAGCTTTCGCCTCTAAACGAGAAGTACTTTATGTGGAACACACCTCCACAAACTTAGAGTGGCTCCACGGCTGCCCTCCGCCATACCATACATTTGAAGAACCAACCTTCGTTAAAGTGAAATAAGAAAGGAAGGATTCGAACCCCCTAAAACTGGTTTCAAGCCAGCACCATAGCCTCTATGTCTTTCTCAATGAGATATTAGTAAATAAATTACATAACTTTGTCAAAGTTAAATTATAGACTTAACTCTATATATCTTATATGGCTTACCCACTCCAACTAGGCTTACAAGATGCATCCTCACCTATTATAGAAGAACTAATAAATTTTCATGACCACACCCTCATGATCGTCTTCTTAATTAGCTCTTTAGTTCTTTATGTCATTACTCTTATGCTCACTACAAAACTAACTCATACCAGCACAATAGACGCCCAAGAAGTAGAAACTATTTGAACCATTCTACCCGCCGTCATCCTAATCATGATTGCCCTGCCCTCCCTACGAATCTTGTATATAATAGACGAAATTAACAACCCGGCCCTCACAGTAAAAACAATAGGCCACCAATGATACTGAAGTTATGAATATACAGACTACGAGGACCTCTGCTTCGACTCATATATAATCCCGACCACTGACTTAAAACCTGGAGACCTTCGACTACTAGAAGTAGACAACCGAGTGGTTCTACCCATAGAGCTCCCAATCCGTATACTAATCTCATCAGAAGATGTCCTTCATTCATGAGCTGTTCCCTCATTAGGACTTAAAACAGATGCTATCCCAGGACGACTAAACCAAGCAACCATCTCATCAAACCGTCCTGGTTTATTCTACGGACAATGCTCAGAAATCTGTGGGTCTAACCACAGTTTTATGCCTATTGTACTCGAAATGGTCCCCCTAAAAAACTTTGAAGACTGATCTGTATCAATAATATAAATACACTACGAAGCTTAGAGCGTTAACCTTTTAAGTTAAAGTTAGAGACTATCAGTCTCCGTAGTGAATGCCACAACTGGACACATCCACATGATTTATCACTGTTCTATCAACCACAATCACACTATTCATCCTTATACAACTAAAAATCTCACTTCACAACTTCCCCCAGACCCCATCAGTAAAATCAGTAAAACTTATAAAAACAAATAACCCCTGAGAATCAAAATGAACGAAAATCTATTCGCCTCTTTCATTACCCCTACAATAATAGGCCTCCCTATCGTAGTACTTATCATCATACTCCCATCAATACTCATAACTTCCTCCAAACGACTAGTCTCAAACCGCTTCCACTCCTTCCAACAATGACTAATCAAACTTATCATGAAACAAATAATGCTAATCCACTCTCCAAAAGGGCGCACCTGATCACTTATATTAGTATCCCTAATTATATTTATTGGCTCAACAAATCTTCTAGGCCTTCTACCACACACATTCACCCCCACAACACAACTATCAACAAACTTAGGAATAGCAATCCCACTATGAGCTGGAGCCGTAATCCTAGGTTTCCGCCACAAACTAAAAGCTTCATTAGCCCACTTCCTACCCCAAGGAACTCCTATTTCCCTTATTCCCATACTTATTATTATTGAAACAATCAGCCTATTCATCCAACCCATAGCCCTAGCAGTCCGTTTAACAGCCAACATCACCGCAGGCCACTTACTAATCCACCTAATCGGAGGAGCCACACTAGTTCTCACAAGCATCAGCCCACCTACAGCTACAATTACATTCATTATCTTAGCCCTTCTCACTATCCTAGAGTTTGCCGTAGCCCTAATTCAAGCCTACGTATTTACCTTATTGGTAAGCCTATACCTACATGATAACACCTAATGACCCACCAAACTCATGCTTTCCACATAGTAAACCCAAGCCCATGACCCCTAACAGGAGCCTTTTCCGCCCTCCTACTAACCTCAGGTCTAGTCATATGATTCCACTATAGTTCAACTACCCTCCTATCTCTAGGACTTCTAGGCAACATACTCACTATATATCAATGATGACGTGACGTAATTCGAGAAGGCACCTACCAAGGCCACCACACACCCATTGTACAAAAAGGCCTACGTTACGGAATAATCCTGTTTATCGTCTCCGAAGTGTTCTTCTTTGCAGGCTTCTTCTGAGCATTCTACCACTCAAGCCTAGTCCCAACACATGACCTTGGAGGATGCTGGCCACCAACAGGAATCACACCCCTAAATCCCCTAGAAGTCCCCCTCTTAAATACATCAGTCCTACTAGCATCAGGGGTATCAATTACATGAGCCCACCATAGCCTAATAGAAGGAAAACGGAATAACATGAACCAAGCCCTTACCATCACAATTATATTAGGCCTTTACTTCACCATCCTCCAAGCCTCAGAATACTTCGAAACTTCCTTCTCCATCTCAGACGGAATTTACGGGTCTACATTCTTTATAGCAACCGGATTCCACGGATTCCACGTAATTATTGGCTCAACTTTCCTAATTATTTGCCTCCTACGACAACTAAAATATCACTTCACATCTAAACACCACTTTGGCTTTGAAGCAGCAGCATGATACTGACACTTCGTAGACGTAGTATGACTCTTCCTATACGTATCCATTTATTGATGAGGCTCCTACTTTCTTAGTATAATTAGTACATCTGACTTCCAATCAGTTAGCTCTAGAACAACCTAGAAGAAAGTAATTAACATAGTATTTATTTTACTAGTAAACATTACCCTAACCCTTATCCTAATTTTCGTAGCTTTCTGACTCCCACACCTAAACATCTACACTGAAAAAGCCAACCCCTATGAATGTGGGTTTGACCCAATGAGCTCAGCCCGACTACCATTCTCAATAAAATTCTTCCTGGTGGCAATCACTTTTCTTCTATTTGATCTCGAAATCGCACTACTCCTCCCTCTACCCTGAGTAGTTCAACTTCCCAACATACGTACACCAATGATCACAGCATTTACACTTGTCACAATTTTATCCCTAGGCCTGGCTTACGAATGAACACAAAAAGGCCTAGAATGAACAGAATAGATGGTAATTAGTTTAATTAAAATTAATGATTTCGACTCATTAGATTATGATAGTATCATAATTACCAAAAAATGACTCCTACTATATTCAACATCACCCTAGCCTTTTCCTTCTCTTTACTAGGGACTCTGATATTCCGATCACACCTTATATCCACCCTCCTATGCCTGGAAGGCATAATATTGTCCCTGTTTATTCTAGCCACGGTTACACCCTTAAACACACACTCAATAATTATATTTCCTATCCCAATCGTAATCCTAGTCTTTGCCGCCTGCGAAGCTGCTGTTGGGTTAGCCCTACTAGCAAAAATCTCAAACACTTACGGCTCTGACTATGTCCACAACTTAAACCTTCTACAATGTTAAAAATTATTTTCCCATCACTTATACTACTTCCACTAACCTGACTCTCAAGTAATAAAAAAGTATGAATCAACGTAACATCCTATAGCCTCCTGATCAACCTTATCTCTATTAACCTCCTATGACAAAACAATGAAAACAACCTCAGCTTCTCTACCATGTTCTCCGCAGACCCCTTATCAGCCCCACTTCTAGTCTTAACAACCTGACTTCTTCCACTAATACTACTAGCCAGCCAGAATCACATCAAAAAAGAACCCGAACATGACAAAAAACTATATATCTCTCTCCTAATTTCTCTCCAAACTCTACTAACCATGACATTCTCCGCCAACGAGCTAATTATATTTTACATCCTATTTGAAGCCACTCTTATTCCAACCCTTATTATTATCACACGATGGGGAAACCAAACAGAACGACTTAACGCAGGAATCTACTTTTTACTCTATACCCTAGTAGGATCAATTCCCCTATTAATTGCCCTACTCTTCATCCAAAACTCAACAGGAACATTAAACTTCATCCTAATAACACTAAACTCCCCACCAATTAACCAAACATGATCCAACAACACCCTATGACTAGCCTGTATCATAGCTTTCATAGTCAAAATACCCCTATATGGGGTTCACCTATGACTCCCCAAAGCCCATGTAGAAGCTCCTATCGCAGGATCAATGATTTTAGCAGCCATTCTACTAAAACTAGGAGGGTATGGCATAATACGAATCTCCACAATACTGGACCCAATAACCAAATACATAGCCTACCCCTTCATCCTTTTGTCATTATGAGGAATAATCATAACAAGCTCTATTTGCCTACGACAAACAGACCTAAAATCCCTCATCGCTTACTCTTCAGTTAGCCATATAGCCCTAGTAATCGCCGCCATTATAATCCAAACCCCATGAAGCTTTATAGGGGCTACAGCACTAATAATCGCCCACGGTCTGACCTCCTCCCTATTATTCTGCTTAGCAAACACAAACTATGAACGTATCCACAGTCGAACATTAATCATAGCCCGAGGCCTACAAACAGTGCTTCCCCTAATAGCCACATGATGAATTATGGCAAGCCTAGCTAATCTTGCTCTCCCACCAACAATCAATTTAATCGGAGAATTAATAATTGTAACTTCCCTATTCTCTTGATCAAACCCAACAATCATCCTTCTAGGAATAAATATTCTCATCACCTCTCTCTACTCAATTTACATAATTGTAACCACACAACGAGGAAAACTAGCCAGCCATATAAACAACTTACAGCCCTCATACACGCGAGAATCCACACTCATAGCCCTCCACATTCTCCCCCTAATCTTACTTACCATTAACCCTAAACTCATCATAGGCCCCACATTATGTTAATATAGTTTAAAAAAACGCCAGACTGTGAATCTGAAGATAGGGTATAAAATCCTTATTAACCAAGAAAGTATGCAAGAGCTGCTAACTCATGCCACCGTACTTAAACGCACGGCTTTCTTACTTTTATAGGATAGAAGAAATCCGTTGGTCTTAGGAACCAAAAACTTGGTGCAACTCCAAATGAAAGTAATAAACATTATCACATCCTCCATTTTTCTCATCCTTGCACTCCTAGCATTCCCTATGGCCCTCTCATTCACTAACACAACAAAACACATCGACTTCCCCAATTACGTAACTCTATGCATCAAATGCGCATTTTTCATCAGCCTAATTCCCTTATCCTCCTTCTTCAACTCAGGCGCAGAACTCATAATTACAAACTGACAATGACTTACCATCGGCCCCATCAAACTATCACTAAGCTTGAAATTTGACTTCTTCTCTGTCATTTTCTTACCAGTAGCCCTATACGTTACATGGTCAATCATAGAATTTTCCACATGATACATGCACTCGGACCCAAACCTAACCCGATTCATTAAATACCTTTTAATATTCTTAATCACTATAATTATCCTAACTACCGCTAACAATCTGTTCCAACTCTTCATCGGCTGAGAGGGCGTAGGGATCATATCATTTCTCCTAATCGGATGATGATACGGACGAGCTGACGCAAACACAGCCGCCCTACAAGCCATTTTATATAATCGCATCGGCGATATTGGCCTAGTACTAGCAATAGCCTGATTCTGCACAAAAACTAACTCATGAGAACTTCAACAAATCTTCATTATTGACGACCCCAACACCATCCCTCTCATAGGACTGCTCCTAGCAGCCACAGGAAAATCAGCTCAATTCGGACTACACCCATGATTACCCTCAGCCATAGAAGGCCCAACCCCCGTCTCAGCACTACTTCACTCAAGCACTATAGTTGTTGCAGGGGTATTCTTATTAATCCGATTCCACCCTCTCATCTCCAACAACAGTACAATCCTGACAGCCATACTATGCCTGGGAGCTATAACCACCCTATTTACAGCCATCTGCGCACTCACCCAAAATGACATCAAAAAAATCGTAGCGTTCTCAACATCAAGCCAACTAGGGTTAATAATAGTTACACTGGGTATCAACCAACCCCACCTAGCCTTCCTTCATATCTGCACCCACGCATTCTTTAAAGCCATACTATTCATATGCGCAGGATCCATTATTCACAGCCTTAACAACGAACAAGACATTCGAAAAATAGGCGGACTGGCAAAATCCATACCATTCACCTCTTCCTGCTTAACAATCGGAAGCTTAGCCATAACAGGAACACCATTCCTCACAGGGTTCTACTCCAAAGACTTAATCATCGAAGCAGCCAATACCTGTTATACCAACGCCTGAGCCCTACTAATTACACTAGCTGCCACCTCCATAACAGCCGTTTACAGCATACGAATTATTTACTTTGTATTAATAACCAAACCCCGATTCCCCTCCACAATTATTATCAATGAGAACAACCCACTACTAATTAACCCAATCAAACGACTAGCACTAGGAAGCATTATAGCAGGCTTTTTCATCTCATACAACATTCCCCCTACAACTGTTCAAGTGATAACCATACCCTGATACCTAAAAATAATAGCCCTAATGGCCACCCTTGCAGGGTTCGCAATCGCACTAGAACTAAACAATCTAACCAATAACCTCTCACCAACAAAACCTTCACCAATAAGCTCATTCTCAACCTCCCTAGGTTACTTCCCAACGATTATCCACCGCCTACTACCCCTAAAATCACTAAACACAAGCTTCAAAACAGCCCTAACCACATTAGACCTCATCTGATTAGAAAAAGCAATCCCTAAAGTCACTTCCACTATCCACACACTAGTCTCCTCCACACTAAGCACCCAAAAAGGAATAGTAAAACTATATTTCCTCTCTTTCCTCATCACACTAATCTGCATCCCAATAGTTTTACTTATTTAATTACCACGAGTAATTTCAATAATAATAAGCACCCCTATAAGCAAAGTTCAACCAGAAACAAACATCAACCATGCAGAGCAATCATACAAAGCAGCTACACCCGCACCCCCTTCACCCATCAACCCTAACTCGTCACCATCATAAACAACCCATCCACCCATACTATTAAACTCTAACATTAACTCTATACCCTCATAATAATTATTTACAAATAACATACCCAACTCTATAAAAAGACTCATAAATATAATCCCAATTGTTAATCAACTAGACACTAAAGCCTCCGGATACTCCTCCGCAGACATAGCAGTAGTATAGCCAAACACAACCAGCATTCCCCCCAAATAAATTAAAAACACCATTAAACCTAAGAACGAACCCCCAAAACCTAACACCGCTAAACAACCGCAACACCCACTAACAATTAAACACAACCCACCATGAATAGGAGAGGGCTTCAAAGAAGCACCTAAACAACCTAATGCAAGTACTGAACTTAGTAAATAAATTAATTCTGTCATAATTTCTACATAGACTTCAACTATGACCAATGACATGAAAAATCATCGTTGTTATTCAACTATAGAAACACCTAATGACAATCCTCCGAAAAAAGCACCCACTAATCAAAATTATTAACCACTCATTCATCGACCTCCCAACCCCATCAAACATCTCATCATGATGAAATTTCGGGTCCCTCCTAGGCCTTTGCCTAGTTGTCCAAATCCTGACAGGACTTTTCCTAGCCATACACTACACATCAGATACAGCAACAGCATTCTCATCAGTAGCCCACATTTGCCGAGATGTGAACTATGGCTGACTAATCCGATATATACATGCCAATGGAGCCTCTATATTCTTCATCTGTCTATTCCTACATGTAGGACGAGGCGTGTACTACGGCTCCTATAACATAATCGAAACATGAAACATAGGAATTGTCTTATTATTCGCAGTAATAGCAACAGCATTCATAGGCTACGTCCTACCATGAGGACAAATATCATTCTGAGGAGCCACAGTAATTACAAACCTTCTATCAGCCATCCCTTACATCGGTACAACATTAGTAGAATGAATCTGAGGGGGGTTCTCAGTAGACAAAGCCACCCTTACACGATTCTTCGCCTTCCACTTCATCTTGCCCTTTATTATCACTGCCCTCGTATTAGTCCATCTACTATTCCTTCACGAAACCGGATCAAATAACCCAACAGGCCTCAACTCAGACGCAGATAAAATCCCATTCCACCCTTACTACACCATCAAAGACTTTTTAGGAGTCCTTTTCTTATTAATAGCTTTCATAATTTTGACTTTATTTTTCCCAGATATTCTCGGAGACCCAGATAATTTTACTCCTGCAAATCCACTCAATACTCCGCCACACATTAAACCAGAATGGTACTTCCTTTTTGCCTATGCCATCCTACGATCCATCCCTAACAAACTAGGAGGCGTTCTAGCCCTGATTCTATCAATTCTAATCCTAGCTCTCATGCCATTCCTCCACACCTCAAAACAACGAACACTAGCCTTCCGCCCAATCACACAGACAATGTACTGAATCCTAGTAGCTGACCTCCTTATCCTTACATGAATTGGCGGACAACCAGTAGAATATCCATTCATCATTATCGGCCAAACAGCCTCAATCGCCTACTTCGCTATTATCGTAATTTTCATACCAATCGCAGGAATAATCGAAAACAACATCCTAGACTTAGAATAATGTCCCGATAGTATAATCATTACACTGGTCTTGTAAACCAGAAATGAAAAAAAAATTTTTTCTCAGGACATCAAGAAGGAAGGACTGATCCCCCACCGTCAACACCCAAAGCTGACATTCTAATTAAACTACTTCCTGTACATAAATTTACTTAGTACATAATACATTTATGTATATCGTACATTAACTTAATTTCCCCTAGCATATAAGCATGTACTAACTATTAATTATCTAAAACATATCATGTTTAATCAACATTACTTCTGTACAACATGGATATTCAAGTCAACTATTTAATTAATGCTACTTAGACATACCTGTATTATCGTACATACCCCATTGAGTGATAAACTCTTCTTGTCCATACGGATATTCCCTACCCCAATTTGTCTCTTATTCCTCATCCTCCGTGAAACCAGCAACCCGCCCACCTTATGCTACCCTCCTCGCTCCGGGCCCATTTTAACTTGGGGGTTACTAATGTGAAACTTTATCAGGCATCTGGTTCTTACCTCAGGGCCATGGAATGTTTTATCGTCCATACGTTCCCCTTAAATAAGACATCTCGATGGTACGGGTCTAATCAGCCCATGCAGGTCATAACTGTAATCCCGGGCAGTTGGTATTTTTTATCTCTGGTGTGCACCGCCTCCCCATAGCCATCAAGGCATGAAGGTCAACTTACCTTGTAGACGAACTTCCTATTCAAGCGACATATATCCCCATACGTTCCCCGCCAGCATATTAATCCATTGGACCGGGACATAACCTCAAGTCGTATTAATCATGCGGATGTTTCCCTCCCATAAAGCCCCCCGTAGACATACTTTTCATGCTTGTTAGACATAACCATAACCCACCTAGCCTCCAAGAACAATAGACCATCCCCGGGTCCTCGTACATTCGAATAATGACCAAAAAACGACTTAAATTTCAGTATTGATCAAAAAAATTTTTCAAAACTCAATACCAAAAATCAACTCAAAATTCCAAAAACTTTTGAGTGGGATTTCAGTATTGATTATTTCCCTA